GCCATATTGTAGCATCTCATAAATATGAGTCAGAAATATATGGAATATATCCATTTGATGTCAAAACAGATTCTTTATTTGTACGTTTATTCCTTTGGTGAGTCTGATTATCCTTGTCTTTGTTTATGTCTCGGGTTAGAGCAAATTACTCTAATGCGCCCCCGTCTGCGGATTAGTCGACATTTTTCACAAATTTTACGGACGGAAGCTCTTATTTTCATATTTTTCATTCCTTATCTTAATTCTGAATCTACTTCTTGGTAGAAAATAAGTTTCTTGCAATTTTTCATCTCGAATCGTATTGAATAAAAACCACCTAATCTTTCGAATCCTTGTTTCGGAGTCGATAAATTATACGTCCTCTAGTTGAATCATAACGACTTACTTCAATTTTGACTTTATCTCCTGGCAGTATCCGTATAAAACTACGTCGGATCTTTCCTGAAACATAACCTATAATCAGATCTTCATTATCTAACCGAACCCGGAACATGCCATTGGGAAGCGATTCGGTAATTAAACCCTCATGAATCCATTTTTGTTCTTTCATTTCAGGTAAAGCCCCCTTGAAGTATCAACTAATGTAGGAGAAACGATATTAGACAACTCACCCCTTTCTTTTTTTTTTTTTACAAATAGGAAGAGGTTTCGGATCCCATTTGGATATTAAAAGGATTACCATATATAACATAAAATTTCTCCGCCGATTCTTTCTAGTCGAGCCTCCCGGTCTGTCATTATACCTCGAGAAGTAGAAAGAATTACAATCCCCATTCCACCTAAAATTCTAGGAATTCGTTGAGAGTTAGAATAGATTCGTAGACCGGGTCGGCTGATCCGTTTTAAATTTAAAAAATTTCTACAGGTATGGGGTCTTTTCCTATTCCTTCTATTATGTCGCAGGGTTAAAACCAAAAAATTTTGGTTTTTTTCTCGATGTTTTCGGACGTTTTCGAGAAAACCTTCTCGGAAAAGTATTTTAACAATATTTTCGGTAATATTAGTAGATGCTATGCGAACAACTCTTTTTCTATCCATATCCGCATTTCGTATAGAGGTTATTATCTCAGCAATAGTGTCTCTACCCATGATGAAGTAAAATTTTTGGTGCCTCAAAATTGGATCTAATTAACATGTTTTTTTATTGGTTTATGAATATGCATTTTTCAAGGTATATGCGTGAGACATAATCTACGAATTAATCTAGTTCTTAATCTATTTCTTTTCAAAGATCTCAAAGATATCAGGCTCCCATTTTATTTTATAATACCTCGGGAGCTAATGAAACTATTTTAGTAAAATTGAATTGTCTCAATTCGCGGGGGATTGCACCAAAAATTCGAGTTCCTTTTGGATTTCCTTCTTGATCAATCACAACTGCAGCATTGTCATCATATCGTATTATCATACCGCTGTCACGTTTAAGTTCTTTACAGGTACGAACAATTACAGCTCTTACTACTTCTGATTTTTCTAGGGGCATGTTTGGTACTGCTTCTTTGATCACAGCAACAATAACGTCACCAATATGAGCATATCGGCGATTACTAGCTCCTAGGATTCGAATACACATCAATTTTCGAGCCCCGCTGTTATCCGCTACATTTAAATGGGTCTGAGGTTGAATCATATGAAGTTTTGAGTCTATTCTTCCACTGCAAAGGATGAAGAAAATAAAAGAAATATTGTTGTCAAAAAAAAGAAACCCGCGGTTTTCTTTCATTCCCAAGACTCATTTGTGTTGGTTCTAAATTTTTATCCCGAAATAATAAATTGAGTTCGTATAGGCATTTTTGATGCGGCTATTAAAATCGCCCTTCTAGCTATATTTTCAGTTACTCCTCCCATTTCATATAGTATTCGCCCCGGTTTAACAACAGCTACCCAATATTCAGGGGATCCTTTCCCCGAACCCATACGTGTTTCGGCGGGTCTTATTGTAACTGGTTTGTCTGGAAATATACGGACCCATATTTTTCCACCACGGCGTGCATTTCGTGTCATTGCTCGTCGACCCGCTTCGATTTGTCTAGATGTGATCCAAGCAGGCTCAAGCGCCTGAAGAGCATATTTACCGAAACAAATATGATTACCTCGATAAGATATTCCCTTCATTCGTCCTCTATGTTGTTTACGGAATCTAGTTCTTTTGGGGTTATAATTGATGGTTGTTTCGGAAGTCCATCTCTACTACAGAACTGGACGTGAGAGTTTCTTCTCATCCAGCTCCTCGCGAATAAAAGGATTCAAAATGGACTTGCAATTAATTTGCATAGATATTAGAACATTTTTAGAAAAATTGGATAAAAAATCGTTTTTTTTTTTGGAACGTCCTATTAAATCTTTATTTTCTTTTGTCTTTTATCCAGGTTTACCAATTAAAATTCAAAAAAAAATTATCGCGGGCGAATGTTGACTCTTGCAATCTCTATTTCAGTCCTAGCACTTGTTCGTCATTTCTCCGAATAGATGAATTGATTTCCGGTTCATTTCGCCATCC